TATACTTTTTATATTATATAAAAAAAGTATTGAAATTGGGATATAAATTTTTTAAATTGATTTTTTATATATATATACATATTAAATATTTAATTTATTATGAAAATTAATAATATATTAAATATTTATATAATTAATATATATATATATATAATAAATTATTACAATATTAATATTACATTTATAATTATTCTTATTTACACTTATTATTGATCGTTTATTATTAATTTATATTTATAAACATATTATGAAAAAAAAAGAGAGAAATTAATAAAATATTTATTATAAATGTAAATTTTTAATATAAAAAAAAAAAAAAAAAATCTGTATCAATTTTTTTAATAATAGATAAAAATTTATGATTTGAAGAATTTATTTTAAGTTTGATTTACATGTAAATTTTTGTATGAATTTTATTGTATTTAAATAATATAATAATAAAATTAACAGTAATTAAAATTAAAAATTTAAGAAATTAAGATTTAGAAATATAGATAATAAATAACAAATTTTGTGCCAGCAGTTGCGGTTATACAAAAATTTAAATGAATTTTATTAATAAAAAATAATATACCATTAAAATTAAACTAAATTTAAAATTATTAAGTGAAATTTTAATTTTGTTAAAGTTTATATTAATTGAAAGATTTATGTATTTAAAAAATTTTATAATTAGACTAGGATTAGATACCCTATTATTAAAAAATTAATTTTAAATATTAAAATAGTAGGTAATTATTTATTGAAACTTAAATAATTTGGCGGTATTTTAGTTCATTTAGAGGAATCTGTTTATTAATTGATAATCCACGAATAATTATATTTAACTTAAAATTTTATATATCGTTGTTAAAAAAATATTTTTTAAAAATAATAATATTTAAAAATTTAAAAATAAAATTAATTCAGATCAAGATGTAGATTATAGTTAAATTTAAAATGGATTACAATATAATTATATAAATGGAAAATAATTTGAAATATTTTTTAGAAAGTGGATTTAAATGTAATTTTAAATAATTTTTTAAAATGATTATAAATTGGGATATGTACATATTGCCCGTCACTTTCATTTAAAAATTGAAATAAGTCGTAACAAAGTAGGGGTACTGGAAAGTGTTTCTAGAAACAAATTAGAGCTTGTAAAGTATTTCATTTACATTGAAAAGAAATTAAATAATTTAATTAATTTGAATAGGGGGGAATTAATAATAAATTAGTATAAAAAAAATTTTTTATATAAATATTTAATGGGGGTTAAAGTATTTTATAGAAGAAAATTAAAAAATTTATAGTTAAATAGTATTGTAAAAGAAATTTGAAAAATTTTGAAATGAAAAAATTTATAAAAAAGTAAATTTTATTTGTTGTATCTTGGGTATCAGAGTTTATTAAAAAGTAATTTTTTTAAAAATTATTTCGAATTTAAAGGAGTTAGTTAATTAAAAAAATTAATATTATATAATTATTTTAAATAATTAGTTAGGAATGAAAAGTTAATCGTTTTTAAATATATCTAATTTTTTTGGAAAAAAATTTAATTTTAAATTAATTTAATTTAATAATTAATTTAATAATTATTATTGAATTTTAATTAAATATTTTAGGGGATAAGCTTTAAATTAAAATATTATAATATAAATCTTAATTAAAAGGAAATTTTTAAAATTTATATTTTTTATAAATTCTAATTTATTGTAAATAATTTTATTTAATTGAAATTTAATATTAATTTAATTTTTTACAAAAATGTTATTTTTAATAATTGAAAATAAGTAATAATGATAAAATTAGTATATAATTAATAAATTTTTAAAAATTATTTTTAATTAATAAAAAAGAATTCGGCAAAAATTTATATTCACTTGTTTATCAAAAACATGTCTTTTTGAAATTAATTTAAAGTCTAATCTGCCCACTGAAAATTTTAAAGGGCTGCAGTATTTTGACTGTACAAAGGTAGCATAATAATTAGTCTTTTAATTGAAGACTTGAATGAATGATTTGATGAGATATATACTGTTTCTTTATTAATATTAGAATTTAATTTTTTAGTTAAAAAGCTAAAATTTCTTTAAAAGACGAGAAGACCCTATAGAGTTTAATTTTTTTTATTTTATAAAATATTTTATAAAATTTATAATTTTATAGAATAAAAAAAAATTTTGTTGGGGTGATAGAAAAATTTAATTAACTTTTTTTAAAAATTTAACATTAATTTATGAATTTATGATCCATAATTTATGATTATAAGATTAAATTACCTTAGGGATAACAGCGTAATTTTTTTTTTTAGTTCAAATAAAAATTAAAGTTTGCGACCTCGATGTTGGATTAAGATAAAATTTAAATGTAAAAGTTTAAAATTTTGATCTGTTCGATCATTAAAATCTTACATGATCTGAGTTCAAACCGGTGTGAGCCAGGTTGGTTTCTATCTTTATATAAATAAAATAATTTAGTACGAAAGGATCAGTTATTTTAAATAATTTAATTATAAGAATATTAAAAATATTTTTTTGCTATTTTGGCAGAAAAATGTAATGGTTTTAGAAGTCATATAAATATAATATATAATTAATTATATAAGTAGTAGGTGTTATTTATAGAAAAATTAAATATTATTTTAGGTTTATTAATTATATTTATTGGGATTTTAATTGGGGTTGCTTTTTTAACATTATTAGAGCGGAAAGTTTTAAGTTATATTCAAATTCGTAAAGGCCCAAATAAATTAGGGTATATGGGATTTTTACAACCTTTTTCTGATGGAATTAAATTATTTAGAAAGGAGCAAATTTATTTGAATTATTCAAATTTTTTATGTTACTATTATTCTCCAATTTTTGGGTTTTTTCTGTCTTTAATTATTTGAAGATTAATTCCTTATTATTTTAATTTAATTATATTTAATTTAGGAGTTTTATTTTTTTTTTGTTGTATAAGAATTGGAGTTTATATTTTATTGATAGCTGGTTGATCTTCTAATTCAAATTATTCTATGTTAGGTAGTTTGCGAGCTTTAGCTCAAACAATTTCATATGAGGTTATATTAGCTTTAATTTTTAGTTCTTCTTTGATTTTAATTATAGATTTTAATTTATTAAAATTAAGTTTATACCAGGAAAATATTTGATTTTTATTTTTGATAATACCTTTAAGAATATGTATATTTTCTTCTATATTAGCTGAAACTAATCGTACTCCTTTTGATTTTTCTGAGGGGGAAAGCGAATTAGTTTCAGGGTTTAATGTTGAGTATAGAAGAGGGGGATTTGCTATAATTTTTTTAGCTGAGTATTCAAGAATTTTGTTTATAAGAATAATATTTATTTTATTATATTTAGGGGGTTATAAATTAGAATTAATATTTTATATTAAATTGGTATTTATTTCTTTTTTATTTATTTGAGTACGAGGAACGTTACCTCGTTATCGTTATGATAAATTAATATATTTATGTTGAAAGGTTTATTTACCTATTTCTTTAAATATGATAATTTTATTTTTAGGTATTAAAATATTTTTTTTATAATAATAATAATAATTATTTTTAGTATAAATTAATAGAATTTTATTCTTTCTTAAGTTTTCAAAACAAATGCTTAAATACAAGCTCATTAATTAATTATTAAAAATAAATTTATCTCAAATTTTATTTATAATTGGATTAATAATATAATAGGAAAAATAAATAATTGTTAAAATTTGTCTTATTATGATATAAGGAGCTTCTACTGGGTTAGCTCCAATTCATGTTAAAAGGATAATAGTTGTAATTATCAATCAAAAAATAATTTGATTAATTGGATAAAAATGAATACCTTGAATTTTTTTATTAAAGGTGAAAGGAAGAATAGTTAAAATTAAAATTGATATTATTAAAGCAATTACTCCTCCTAATTTATTTGGAATGGACCGAAGAATAGCATATGCAAAAAGAAAATATCATTCTGGTTGAATATGGATAGGAGTTACTAATGGATTAGCTGGAATGAAGTTATCTGGGTCTCTTAATATATATGGATTTGTAAGTGTTAATAGAATTAAAATAAATAATATAATAATAAATCCAATTAAATCTTTAAATGTAAAGTAAGGATGAAATGGTAATTTATCTAGATTTCTATTAATTCCTAAAGGATTATTAGATCCAGTTTGGTGTAGAAATATTAAATGAATTATAGATATTATTAAAATAATAAATGGTAAAATAAAATGGAAGGTATAAAATCGAGTTAAAGTTGCATTATCAACAGCAAATCCTCCTCAAATTCAATTTAATAATATATTTCCTAAATAAGGAATAGCTGATAATAAATTTGTAATTACTGTTGCTCCTCAAAAAGATATTTGACCTCAAGGTAAAACATAACCTATAAATGCAGTTATTATTAATAATAGAAGGATAATAATTCCAATTATTCATGTGTAAAAGAAGTTAAAAGATTCATAATAAATACCTCGACCAATATGAAGATAAATGCAAATGAAAAAAAAAGAAGCTCCATTAGTATGTAATATTCGAATTAATCAACCATAATTTACATTTCGACAAATGTAATTTACACTGTAAAAAGCTAATTCAATATTAGCATAATAATATATTGTTAAAAATAATCCGGTAATAATTTGAATAATAAGGCATAAGGCTAATAAGGATCCAAAATTTCATCAAGTTGAAATATTAGAGGGTGAAGGTAAATCAATTAAAAGATTATTTATAATTTTAATTAAAGGGTGATTTTTTCGTAAAGGGATGAATTTATTTATCATTAGTTAAAAGATCGTAAAGGACCAAAAAAAATATTAGTGATTTTAATTACAGCAATTAAAGTAATAAATAAGTAAATAATGAGTATTATAATTAATAAAAAAGTTTGTTTGTCATATAATTTAGATAAATTGATTTTGTGTTCATTTAAAAATAAAAAATATTGATTAAAATTATTTATTTCATTATTATTGAAATATTCAATAAAAATTATATTTTTATATTTAATAATAATAAAAATGATTATTATTATTAAAAAAATTAAATTAAATTTAAATTTTATTGAAAATTTTATTATTTCATTTGATGCAATTCTTGATACATAAATAAATAAAACTAATAATCCTCCTAAAAAAATTAAGAATAAGATATAAGAAAATCAATAAGTATTAATATATATTCCTATAATTAAAGACAATAATATTGTTTGAGTTAAAATTAACATTCCTATTATTAAAGGATGGTTAATAAAAAATATAATTAAGGATAAAGAAATTATAGTAAGAGAAATTCATAATTTTAAAATATCAAAGAATATTTTAATTAAAATAATAATTTTGGAGATTATAGATAAAGATAAATCTTTTTCTTTGAAGTTTTTAAATAATATATATATATGTATTATCTTTGATTTACAAGATCAATGTTTTTTTTTAAACTATAAAAACACAAATGATAAAATTTGTAATTTTTATTATATTTTTTTCTGGAAATATAATTTTTGTTAGAAAATATAAACATTTATTAATTGTGTTATTAAGTTTGGAATTTATTATTTTAAGAATTTATTTTTTAATAATGTATTATTTTATATTAATTTATTATGATATATATATATTAATAGTTTTTTTAGTTTTTTCTGTTTGTGAGGGGGCTCTTGGTTTATCAATTTTAATTTCAATAATTCGAACTTATGGAAATGATTATTTTCAAAGTTATAATTTATTATGATAAAAATTTTTTTTTTTATATTATTTATAATCCCTTTATGTTTTTTAATAAATATATTTTGATTGGTTCAGTTGATATTATTTTTAATAATATTTTTATTTATAAATATTACTATAGTTAGATTAAATTTTTGTAATTTAAGTTATATAATAGGATGTGATATGATTTCTTTTGGTTTAATTATGTTAAGAATTTGAATTTGTTCTTTAATAGTTATAGCAAGAGGAAAATTGTTTAAAGATAATTATTATTATAATTTATTTTTAATAAATATTTTGTTTTTATTAATTATATTATTTTTAACATTTAGAATAATAAATATTTTAATATTTTATTTATTTTTTGAAGGAAGATTAATTCCTACTTTGATTTTAATTTTAGGATGAGGGTATCAACCTGAACGTATTCAGTCTGGTTTATATTTATTATTTTATACATTATTTATATCATTACCTTTATTATTAGGTTTATTTTTTATTTTTAATAATATTAATACTATAGTAATATATTTATATAAATTTTATGGGAGTAATTCTTTTATTTTATATTTATCAATAGTTTTAGCTTTTTTTGTTAAAATACCAATATATTTTGTTCATTTATGATTACCTAAAGCTCATGTTGAAGCTCCTATTTCTGGGTCTATAATTTTAGCGGGAATTATATTAAAGTTAGGAGGGTATGGGTTATTACGTATTATGATTATTTTTCAGAAAATAACTTTAAAGATAAATAATTTTTGAATTGTAATTAGTTTAATAGGGGGATTTTTTATTAGATTAAAATGTTTTTGTCAAGTTGATATGAAATCTTTAATTGCTTATTCTTCTGTTGTTCATATAGGATTAGTAATTGGAGGTATTATAACTATAAATTATTGAGGATTTTTAGGGTCTTATATTTTAATAATTGGTCATGGTTTATGTTCATCTGGGATATTTTGTTTGTCAAATATTAATTATGAACGTTTAGGAAGACGAAGATTATTTATTAATAAAGGAATAATAAATTTTATACCTTTAATAAGATTGTGGTGATTTTTATTTTTAATTGGGAATATAGCAGTTCCTCCTACTATAAATTTTTTAGGGGAAATTGAATTAATTAATAGAATAATTAGTTGATCATGATTAACTATAATTATATTAATGTTTATTTCTTTTTTTAGAGTTGGTTATAGATTATATTTATTTTCTTATTCACAACATGGGGATTATAATATAGGTTTATATAGATTTTATGTTGGAGTTTCTCGAGAATATTTATTATTATTTTTACATTGATTACCTTTAAATATTATTTTTTTAAAATTTGATTATAGAATTTGGTTTTATTTAGATAATTTAATAAAAAATATTGATTTGTGGGATCAGAGATATGGGTAACCATTTTAAGTAATTAATAATAATAATTCAATCTGTTTTATTTGATTTTTTTTTTTATTTATTTTTAGATTAATAAGTATAATATTTATGTTTTATTTTCTAATAAAAAATTTAATTATTTTTTTAGAATGGGAAATTGTTTCTTTTAATTCAATAAATATTGTTTTTTCTATTTTATTAGACTGAATATCTTTATTATTTATAATATTTGTATCATTAATTTCTGCTTCTGTTATTTATTATAGAAAAAGATATATAAGTACTGAATTAAATTTTAATCGTTTTATTATTTTAGTATTATTATTTATTTTATCTATAATATTATTAATTTTAAGACCAAATATTATTAGAATTTTTTTAGGTTGGGATGGTTTGGGATTAGTCTCTTATGTTTTAGTTATTTATTACCAAAATATTAAATCTTATAATGCAGGGATATTAACAGTACTTTCTAATCGAATTGGAGATGTAATATTATTAATAGTAATTGCTTGAATAATAAATTTTGGAAGATGAAATTTTATTTTTTATCTAAATTTAATAAAAAGAGATTTAAGTATACAAATTATTAGTTATTTGGTTATTTTGGGAGCAATAACAAAAAGAGCTCAAATTCCTTTTAGAGCTTGATTACCTGCTGCAATAGCAGCTCCAACACCTGTTTCTGCTTTAGTTCATTCTTCTACATTAGTAACTGCAGGGGTTTATTTGTTAATTCGTTTTAATAATTTATTATTAGGGACAGAGGTCTCAAAAATATTATTATTAATTTCAGGATTAACAATATTTATAGCTGGGATTTCAGCTATTTATGAATTTGATTTAAAGAAAATTATTGCTTTATCAACTTTAAGACAATTAGGGTTAATAATAAGAATTTTAAGTATAGGATTTAGTGATTTGGCTTTTTTTCATTTATTAACTCATGCTATATTTAAAGCTTTATTATTTATATGTGCTGGAATAATTATTCATTTATTAAATAATAATCAAGATATTCGTTTTATAGGGGGGTTGAGATTATATATTCCTGTAACTTCTTTATGTTTAAATATTTCTAATTTAGCTTTATGTGGGATTCCTTTTTTAGCTGGATTTTATTCTAAAGATTTAATTTTAGAGATAGTTAGAATAAGAAATTTAAATTTAATAATTTTTTATTTATATTATTTTTCTACAGGTTTAACTATATTTTATACTATTCGTTTATTAATATATACAATAATTAATGAATTTAATTTATTAAGAATTTATAATTTATGGGGGGAAGATTATATTATATTAAAAAGAATGTTAATTTTATTAATTATAAGAGTTGTTTCTGGAAGTTTATTGAGTTGAGTAATTTTTTGTTATCCTTATATGATTTTTTTATCTTTTAGAATAAAAATAATAGTGATTTATGTAATTATTTTAGGGGGTTTATTTGGGTGATTAGTTAGATTAATAAATTTTAATTCTTGAAATAAATTTATTTTAATTTATAAATTAAGAAGTTTTTTAAGATTAATATGATTTATACCAAATTTATTTACATATGGTTTAAGATATAATTTTTTAAATTTAGGACAAACCTTGATAAAAAATATTGATTTAGGTTGAAGTGAATTATATAGTGGTCAAGGTTTATATTTAGTTTTTAAAAATTATTCTGTTATTTTTAATATACTATTAATAAATAATTTTAAAATTTATTTATATAGATTTATTTTATGAATATTATTTTCATTTATTTATTTATTTAAAATAATTTATTTAAATAGCTTAAATAGAGTGTAATATTGAAGATATTAAGGTGATAATTTATCTTTAAGTAAATATTTATAAAAATATAAAATTTTATTTTTACATTGAAAATGTAAAGTTTTAATATAAACTATATAAATAGAAATATTAATGATATCATTCACTATTAATTAAGTTAGCAGCTTAATATTAAATATTTCTTAATTGGAATTTATAATTCAGTTTTATCATTAACAGTGATATACCTCTTTTTGGTTTCAATTAATAAATAAGGAGTTTGTTTACTCTATCTTTTAAGTCGAAATTAAATGCATTTTTTGAATTGCTTCTTATTTAAGAAAAATTAATTATTAATATTTTTTGATTGCAATTCAAATGTTTTTTTAAACTATTTTCCTAATAAGTTCAATTAAGTATTTTTTGATTTCATTCATGATAAAGACCAATTAAAAGTATAATAATAAAGAAACTTGTTGTTTTAAATCAGATTATAATATTAGTTAATAAAAATGTAGGAATAATTGGGAAGATTAAAGCAATTTCTACATCAAAAATTAAAAAAATTACGGTAATTAAAAAAAAGTGTAGTGAAAAAGGAATCCGAGGTAAAGATTTAGGATCAAATCCACATTCAAATGGTGAACATTTTTCTCGATCTAAATTTGTTTTTTTTGAAATAATTAATGATAGTATAATAAAAATATTAGAAATAAGAAAAAAAATAAATGAAATTAAGAATATAATTTTAATTATTTATATTAAAAAATTTAAACTTTTTGATTGGAAGTCAAATATACTAAATATATTATATAAATTATTAGTTAGCTCATCAATAAATTGAAATGTACAAAAATAATCAAACTACATCTACAAAATGTCAATATCAAATGGCTGCTTCAAATCCAAAATAGTGATTTTTTGAAAAATGATTATTAATTAAGCGAATAAAACATGTAGAAAGGAAAATTGTTCCAATAATTACGTGCAATCCATGGAATCCTGTAGTTAAGAAAAATGTAGATCCATAAATTCTATCGGAAATAGAAAATGGGGCTTCAAAATATTCATAAGCTTGTAAAATGGAGAAATAAAACCCTAAAATAATAGTTAATAAAAGACTTTGTGAAGTTTGAGATAAATTATTATTTATTATTGAATGATGAGCTCAAGTGACAGTTAAACCTGAAGTAATTAAAATAATAGTATTTAAAAGAGGGATTTGGAAGGGGTTAAATGGTACAATGTTTATAGGAGGTCATTTAATTCCTAGTTCGATATTAGGTGTTAAACTTCTATGAAAAAAAGCTCAAAAGAAAGAAATAAAAAAAAAAATTTCAGAAATAATAAATAAAATTATACCTCATCGTAACCCTTTTAAGACTAAAATTGTATGTTTACCTTGATATGTTCTTTCTCGGCATACATCTCGTCATCATTGGAATATTGTTAAAATAATAATAATATATCCTAATATTAATAAATTTATATTAAAATTATGGAATCATTTTATTAATCCTGTAACTAAAGTTATGGATCCAATTGCTCCAGTTAAAGGTCAAGGTCTATAATCTACTAAGTGATATGGGTGATTATTTTGATTATTTATCATTAATTAGTTTCTCTAGAATATAATGTACTTAAAATAGAAATTACATATGATTGGATAATTGCTACTGCTCTTTCTAATATTAAAAGTAAAATTTGTACAATAATTAAAAAAATTAATAAATAAGCTCTTATAATATTTCTAGAATTACTTAAAAGAGTTAATAATAAATGTCCTGCAATTATATTAGCAGTTAGGCGAATTGCTAATGTACCTGGTCGAATTACATTTCTAATAGTTTCAATTAAAACTATAAAAGGTATAAGAATTCTTGGGGTTCCTTGAGGGATTATATGAATAAATATATGTTTGGTATTATTAATTCATCCAAATAATATAAATCTTAATCAAAAAGAAATTGATAGAGTTAAAGAAATTGTTAAATGTCTTGTTCTAGTAAAAATATAAGGGAATAATCCTAAAAAGTTATTAAATAAGATATAGGAAAATAAGGAGATAAAAATAAATGTTGATCCTTTATTATTTTTAATATTTAATAAAATTTTAAATTCATTATGAAGTTTTATAATAATAAATTTTCATAAAATGAAGTGTCGATTAGGGATTAATCAAAATGAAAAAGGGAAAAAAATTAATCCTACGAATGTTCTTATTCAATTAAATGAGAAATTAAAAATATTTGTTGAAGGATCAAAAATAGAGAATAAATTATTTATCATTTTCAGTAAATTTTTTTAATAAATTTTAAATTTTTATTATATTTAAGATTGACATTAAAAAAAATATAATAGTTTATAATGTTAAATAATATAAAAATAATAAAAAAAAATAAAAATAAAAATATTCAGTTAATAGGTATTATTTGTGGGATAAAAGAATATTATTAAAATAATAATTTAAGTTTGACATTCTTATGTTATAAGTTTAACTAATTCTTTCATTAGAAGTAATTGTTAATTTACTATACAATGGTTTAAGAGACCAATACTTACTTTCAGACATCTAATGATGAATAGTTATTAATTCAGTTAATAAAATTTTTTATTGAAATACTTTCAATAACAATAGGTATAAAACTATGATTTGCCCCACAAATTTCTGAACATTGACCAAAGAATAACCCTGGCCGATTAATAAAAATATTAGTTTGGTTTAATCGACCAGGGTTAGCGTCAACTTTTAATCCTAAAGAGGGGATAGTTCAAGAATGAATTACATCTGTGGAAGTAATTAAAATTCGAATTTGGTTATTTATAGGTAAAATAATTCGATTATCAACATCTAAAAGTCGAAAATTATATAAATTATTTAAATTATTAATTATATATGAATCAAATTCAATATTATTAAAATCAGAATATTGGTAATTTCAATATCATTGATGACCAATAGATTTTAAAGTAATTAAAGGATTATTTAATTCATCTAAAAGATAAAGTAAACGTAAAGAAGGTAAAGCAATAAAAATTAAAGTAATAGCTGGTAAAATAGTTCAAATAAGTTCAATTATTTGTTCTTCTAAAAGAAATCGATTAATAAATTTATTAAAAAATAAATTAATTATTAAATAAATAACTAAAATAGTAATTATTAATAAAATAATTAATGTATGGTCATGGAAAAAAATTATTTGTTCTATCAAAGGGGAAGCTCTGTTTTGTAGATTTAGATTTGATCAAGTTGCCATTTCTAAAAAAAGGAAATCCTTTATTAATGGGGTTTAAATCCATAACATATTATCTGCCATATTAGAAAATACTTATAATAGGTAATTCATTATACGAATGTTCTTGAGGAGGAAGATTTTGATATCATTCAATAGAAGATGGTATATTTAAAGGAAATAAAACTATTCGGGGATTAATTATTGATTCTCAAATAATTATTATTATTATAATTGTTGCAATTAAAGAAATGTATGATCCTAAAGAAGAAATAATATTTCAAGATAAATAATTATTAGGATAATCAGAATATCGACGAGGTATTCCCGCTAAACCTAAAAAATGTTGAGGAAAAAAAGTTAAATTAACTCCTAAAAATATAATGATAAATTGAATTTTTAAGTAGTAGTTATTTAAAGTTAATCCGGTAAATAGAGGATATCAATGAATAAATCCTCCAAAAATAGCGAATACAGCTCCTATAGATAAAACATAATGGAAATGAGCTACTACATAATAAGTATCATGAAGGATAATGTCAATTGAAGAGTTAGCTAAGATTACTCCTGTTAATCCTCCTACAGTAAATAGAAACACAAATCCTAAGCTTCATAATATAGATGGTCTGTAATTAATTTGTGTTCCATATAAAGTTGCTAATCAACTAAAAATTTTAATTCCTGTAGGTACAGCAATAATTATAGTTGCAGAAGTAAAGTATGCTCGTGTATCAATATCTATACCCACTGTAAATATATGATGAGCTCATACAATAAATCCTAATAATCCAATTGCTATTATTGCATAAATTATTCCTAAAGATCCAAATGTTTCTTTTTTACCTCTTTCTTGGGAAATTATGTGAGAAATTATACCAAATCCTGGTAAAATTAAAATGTAAACTTCTGGGTGACCAAAAAATCAAAATAAATGTTGATAAAGAATAGGGTCTCCTCCTCCTGCGGGGTCAAAAAAGGATGTATTTAAATTTCGATCAGTTAATAATATAGTAATTGCTCCTGCAAGAACTGGTAATGAGAGTAATAATAATAATGCTGTAATTCCAACAGCTCAAATGAAAAGGGGTATTTGATCAAATGATATATTATTAATTCGTATATTAATAATAGTTGTAATGAAATTAATAGCTCCTAAAATTGAAGAAATACCTGCTAAATGTAAGGAAAAAATAGCTAAATCTACAGAAGAGCCTCTATGGGCAATATTAGAAGAAAGAGGGGGGTAAACTGTTCATCCTGTTCCAGCTCCATTTTCTACAATTCTTCTTGAAATAATTAAAGTTAAAGAGGGGGGTAAAAGTCAAAATCTTATGTTATTTATTCGGGGGAAAGCTATATCTGGAGCACCTAATATTAAAGGAATAAGTCAATTCCCAAATCCTCCAATTATAATTGGTATTACTATAAAAAAAATTATAATAAAAGCATGAGCTGTGACAATAGTATTATAAATTTGATCATCTCCAATTAAAGATCCAGGGTTTCCTAATTCAGTACGAATTAATAAACTTAATGAGGTACCAATTATACCTGATCAGATTCCAAAAATAAAATATAAAGTTCCAATATCTTTATGATTAGTAGAGTAAAGTCATTTTCGCATAAATAAAATGGCTGAGTTGTTTAAGCGATAAATTGTAAATTTATTTACGAGAAAGTTCTCTTTTATTAGTCTTATATTCATTAATGATATAAAATTGCAAATTTTAAGGTGTAAATAAAGATTACTAAGGCTTAAAGAATTTGCTTTATTTATAATTTTGAAGATTATTAGTTTAATTAACTTAAAACCTTATAAAAGTATAAAAGTATTAAGAATTAAACCTCTCAGAGAAATTAAAGAAAAAAAATTAATAATTAAAAAAAAATTATTTTTAATTTTAATTTTAAATCATTTTAATTTAAAAAAATTTAATATTAAAGAAATATAAATGATACGAATATAAAAAAATAATATAATAAGACTAGATATTATAAATATAAAAGAAATTATGTATATATTATTAAAAATTAAAAAATTAATAATTATTCATTTTGGGAAAAATCCTAGGAATGGGGGTAGTCCTCCTAAGGAGAAAAAATTAATGAATAAAGAAATTTTAATTAAAGGAATTAAATTAAAATTAATAATTTGATTAATATAAAAAATATTTAATATTGAAAATAAAAAACATAAAATTAAATTTATTAATGAGTAAATGATAAAGTATATTAATCAAATATTTTCTCTAATTATTAATCCAGCTATTAATCATCCTAAATTATTAATTGATGAAAAAGCTATTATTTTTCGAATTGAGGTTTGATTAAATCCTCCAATAGCTCCAATAATTACATTTAAAATTATAATGATTGTAATAAAATTATTATTTATATAATATGATATTAAAATTATAGGGGAAATTTTTTGTCATGTTATAGTAATAAAACAATTTATTCAATTTAATCCTTCTATAATGTTTGGAAATCAGAAAAAAAAGGGGGAGGATCCTATTTTTATTAAAAGAGATGAATTAATTATAATAGAAATATAATTATTTATATTAAAATTTTTAAATAAAATTATTATTAATAAAATTGAAAATAAAAAATTAATAGAGGCAATAGATTGGGTAAGAAAATATTTTAAGGATGCTTCTGTTGATAATAGGTTTTGGGGGGAAGAAATAAGGGGGATAAATCTTAAAAGATTAATTTCTAAACCAATTCAACATCCTAGTCAAGAATTTGAGGAAATTGAAATTAATGTTCTAAAAAATATTATAAAAATAAAGAATATTTTATTAGAATTTATAAAAAAAATTTAAAATAATAAAATTACAGAAGAAATTTCAATTCTTTTATGAAATATATTTTAGTGTAGGAGGCACAATAATTTTTGATATTATTAGATTTAGTTTAATTCTAAAAAGTATAATAAAGGTAAAAAATTACATAATTTATCCTATCAGAATAATCCTTTAATCAGGCACTTTATAAAGAAAAAGGTAATCTTTATATTTGAGGTATGAGCCCAAAAGCTTAACTTAGCTTATTCTTAA